AGAGCCCCAAATCAATAAAGACTGAGAGTATTGATTCAAGAACAAATTTCATTATTTCATTTAGGGGCTCCGTTGTAAAATCCAGACCTAACCATTAATCGCGAAGCGATGGGAACGACAGAACCCGTGATTGCATAAGATTCTATTGAAAACGAATCCTAATGGTTCATTGGATAGGATGGCGAAATGAACTAGGAACCAATTCATTTATTCTGAAAAGTCATGTCATGAATTAATCCTAAAATCAAAGTATGTCATGAACTAATCCGATAAACTGAATATTAAATTAAAGTAAATATTCGCCCGCGAAAATCTTTATTTTTTGTTTTTGGATTTAAAAATTGTAGTCAATCCAATATGATATGATAATAAAAGGCAAAACAAAACAAACTAAAGATTCGTTATAACCTTATAATAAATACTAAAAATAATAAAAATAAAACAAAATATTTTATAACTATAAATCGAATGTATGTTTAGTTATATATCAAAAAAGATATATCGATTGATAATAAATTATCAAAAACTCTCATGATTCAATATATTATTTATTAAGTACATGTATATTATTTTATAATCGTTTCGTTCGTGAGGAGCTGGATGAGAAAAAGATCTCATGTCCAGTTCTGTAATAGAGATGGAAGTAATAAATAACCATCAACTATAACCCCAAAAGAACCCGATTCCGTAAACACCATAGAGGAAGAATGAAAGGAATATCTTATCGAGGTAATCGTATTTGCTTCGGTAGATATGCCCTTCAAGCGCTTGAACCTGCTTGGATCACATCTAGACAAATAGAAGCAGGACGACGAGCAATGACACGAAACGCACGCCGCGGCGGAAAAATATGGGTACGCATATTTCCAGACAAACCAGTTACAGTAAGACCTACAGAAACACGTATGGGTTCAGGAAAAGGATCTCCCGAATATTGGGTAGCTGTTGTTAAACCAGGTAGAATGCTTTATGAAATGAGCGGAGTATCAGAAAATATAGCCAGAAAGGCTATTTCAATAGCGGCATCCAAAATGCCTATACGAACTCAATTCATTATTTCAGAATAGGAATGTAGAACCAAAAGAACGAGCTTTTTCGGATGAAAAAACCAATTGCAGGGTTCTTTTTTTTTTTGAATAAACAATATTTCTTTTTTTTTTTTTTACTGATCCCTTTCCTTTGCATTGAAAAAACAGATAAAAAATGATATGATTCAACCTCAAACCCATTTGAATGTAGCGGATAACAGCGGAGCCAGAAAATTGATGTGTATTCGAATAATAGGAGCTAGTAATCGGCGATATGCTAAGATTGGTGACGTTGTTGTTGCTGTAATCAAGGAAGCAATACCAAATACACCGCTAGAAAGATCAGAAGTGATCAGAGCCGTAATTGTACGTACTTGTAAAGAACTCAAACGCGACAATGGTATGATAATACGATATGATGACAATGCTGCGGTTGTTATTGATCAAGAAGGAAATCCAAGAGGAACGCGAATTTTTGGCGCAATCGCCCGGGAATTAAGACAATTAAATTTCACTAAAATAGTTTCGTTAGCACCTGAAGTATTATAAAAGTATTATAAGATGAGACCATAATAGAGCTTATAGTATTTGAATGAAATTGATTAATTTAGTAGATTTAAATTAATTAGGAGATTGTTTGTGGTTCACGTATATGCCTTTAATATTTCATAAATATTTAATAATTCAGAAAAAAAAAAAAGAGCATGTTGATTATATAAAAATTCGGGGACAACAAAAATCTTAGTTTCTTATGAGTAAAGACGCTATTGCTAACATACTAACTTCTATACGAAATGCTGACATGAATAAAAAAAGAACAGTTCGAATACCATATACTAACATCACTGAAAACATTCTTAAAATCCTTTTACGAGAAGGTTTTATTGAAAACATGAGGAAACATCAGGAAAACAACAATCTTTTTTTGGTTTTAACCCTACGACATAGAAGGAAAAGGAATAGGAAAGGACCAGATAAAACTGTTTTAAATTTAAAACAGATCAGTCGACCCGGTCTACGAATCTATTCTAATTATCAAAGAATCCCAAGAATTTTAGGCGGGATAGGGATTGTAATTCTTTCTACTTCTCGGGGTATAATGACAGACAGAGAAGCTCGACTAGAAGGAATCGGTGGAGAAATTTTGTGTTATATATGGTAATCTTTTCTGATATCCGAATTCTATATGGAACTCTCGTATTTTTGAAAAAAGAGAAAGGATGGGTTTCTAATAATATGCCTCACACATTAGTTGATACCTCAAGTAAAATAACAAAAAAGATTCATTAAGGTTTAATTTCTGAATCGTGATTAGGTGATTTTATCAATTTCAACATTAATTTCATGGAGATAGAATTCTAAATTAAAAATTTCAAGAAACTTATTTTCTTCCAATAAAAAGATTCAGAATTAAGTTAAGGAATGACAAATATGAAAATAAGAGCCTCCGTCCGTAAAATTTGTGAAAAATG